TTCATTTATCCCGTCCTTGTCTTGTATCCTCTTCCTTTGTTTTTATATGCCTATTGTCTAGTGCTAGGAATGGGATAGAAGTAATGAATTCCATACATCCCGAAAAAGCAGTATAAACAAAGCAAGCAGAGGTATTTACAGAATTTTTTGATCATACATATTTAATTGTATTGATTGACAAGAATTCCGCGCTTTTTACCAACTTGATGGTAAGGAATCTCTGGATCTAGAAATTCATTTCGAATAATTGAACCTTTTCAAACTGTTTCTTTTTAAGAACCAAAAAAATTTGTGCCAAAATAACAGATGCCAAGAAGAACAAAAGGCCTTGGACGCGTAATGGATCTTGAAGCACTATTTCTGCATCTCCCTGACCAAACCCCCCTACATTAGGATTGCTTGTTAATGGTTGATCAAGCTTGATGGATTCACCCTCTGAAACAAGAAGTTCTGGTCCTGGAGGTATAATATCAACCACTTGGTGTCCATCCGATGCATCAACTATGGTTATTTCATATCCTCCTTTTTCTTTACGTACTATTCTGCTTACTATACCTGCGGATGTAGCATTATAGACCGTATTGTTACTCTTGCTCCCATCAGGATAAATCTGACCCCTTCCCCGGTTCCCTCCTACATATATGGGATATTTTAAGAAGTGAACATCTTTCTTCGTAGCAGGGTCGGGGGAAAGAATGGGAAAGACGATTTCACTATATTTCTGACCTGGAACAGGACCTATCACAAGAATATTTCTTTTATTGGGACGATAACTCTGAAAAGACAGATTTCCTATCTTTTCTTTCACCTCGGGAGAAATACGATCGGGAGGGGCTAATTCGAATCCCTCGGGTAAAATAAGAACAGCCCCCACATTCAAAGCCCCCTTTTTACCATTAGCAAGAACTTGTTTCAGTTGCTTATCATAAGGAATTCGAACAACTGCTTCAAATACAGTATCAGGAAGTACAGCTTGCGGAACTTCAATATCCACAGGCTTATTAGCTAAATGGCAATTGGCGCATACAATTCGCCCAGTTGCTTCTCGTGGATTTTCATAACCTTGCTGCGCAAAAATGGGATACGCATTTGAAATAGATGTTCGAGTTATTACATATATCATGATCGATACAGAAATAGATCGAGTCATCTGTTCCTTTACCCAAGAAAAAGTATTTCTATTTTGCATGATCCAATCATTGATCCAGGAATTTCTACAATAAATTAGATAGGTGACTAGTATAGTTCCCTATCCGCGAGTCTGCCATTGTACCGAAATAATTCTACTAAAATAGGACGAATACCTTGAAGAGGTAGAAGTATAAAGAAAATAAGTAAAATGCTTTCTTTATACGCGAAGAAAAATTTTGATTGATATCAGGAGATCAAATAAGTTCTTCATTCATTCATTGAATGATAAATGACTACGAGCGAAGGAGATACGCGATTTAAAAAACGGAAGATCCAATATTTCACAATTGTATCTAGAATAACTGGAAAAGTGGAAACAAGACCAGATATAATTTGATCGTTATGAGCCAATCCAAAATCATTGTAGATCAAACCAATCATTAGTTCCCAACCGTGGGTCGAGTGAAATCCGATCCATAAATCAGTAACTAAAAGAATCGAAAAAGCTTTTATTGTGTCACTTAAGTTATAGAAGAATTCCTGAACCCAAGAATTAAGAATGACAAGCTTTTCATTACCCAGAATAAAATAACCACTTAGAATAGCGAAACAGATTATATTTGTCGAAAAATGCAAAATGATATGGAGATGATATTCATTGTGTGTTTTGACCAATTGTATCGTTTCCTTGTGTATTCCTATACGAAACTTTTGTATATGTGTCTCCGGGTATTCTTTTATCATTTCGTCCAACAAGAAGAGTTCTTCTAATTCTAGGAATTTTTCTAGAACATTTTTCTCTTGAATATCATTCAAAAAAGTTTCGGATTGCCTAGTATTCCACCAATTAATAATCCAAGGTTCCAGACTTTTTTGAAATGAGAGAGAGACCCACCAGGGCAAAAATACTATAGATGCAAGATATGGGAGGGAAGTCAATGCTTTCTTTTTTTTCATTTTTTATTTGTGAATTGGTAATGAACTGCTTCATTTGTCAACTCTATCTGATCTGATATTTCTCTAAAGCGCGAGTCCTATAACAAGGTATCGAACCTATGGATCTATTCTATTCCTATTTTTGTATAATAATTTAGTCCTTAGATCTAGAAGGAATATAGAAATAGAATAAGGGCCCCTTTTCGGATGAAAAAAAGAAAATTTATGAAATAAAAATAATAAATAATATAATAATATATATATTAAGTATATATATAGTATTTTAGTTTAGGATTTCGGGATATCTCGATTGGGCAAATTCGAACGAATTTCATCTTCATTTGTTCCTTTCGATAAATACTCGAAAAACCTACTCGAAGTAACGAATATTATTCGGATTTCAAGACGAAAAACCCTCCCGGATCAATTCCATTAATTTTTTCGAAATGTTGTACCGTCTAACCATAGCGCAGGAATACGGTATCAATTCAAAATCTGAGGCCTAACCTAAAAAGATGAATTCTGTATTACGAAATACATATTCGGATATTTGATGAATTCATACTTAGATTAGACTCATTAGACTTTTTACTAGTATAAAAGAATTGAGTTGGGCCCTATACGCATACAAAACGGTTTTGGTATAGAAAAAAATTTCTTCTTATTGTTTATTATATTTATTATAGTTGTTCCATATACGTTCTCCTACTTTTGTTTTATTCTATGCGGATTGTTGTGCCAACGGACCGAGGAAACAGAATCTAACATGTTTTGCTCGAATGAATATTCTGAGGAAACTTCAATTGTATTAAAAAGGAAATTAGCAAGCTCCTTCCATTATGCGGAGAAAACATTCATTCTTCGTTCGGTTCATTTCAAAATACTTCAATTGGTACGCGCAAGAAATAGGCCAATTCCGCCGCTTTTTGCTCAATTTCTCGTGGAGTCAAATTCTCATCAGTACGAGTCAAGGGAATGGTTCCTTGGCCTCTGATTTCCATATAAAGAATACGACGAGGAAAAAGACCCTCTTTAACCTCCATTCTGATTGATTGGATATCTTTCATAAAGAAACGAAGGAAGATGCGACGATTTATTCCGGGGAATCCCCAACGAAAAATACACATTATTCCTTCTTTTCTATCAAATCGGTCATAACCACTACCGACATTCCATGAAATTGTGCACCACAAATAGGAACTAATGAATAGACCCGCGATCCCATAGAAAGACATCACGATCCCTTGTGGAAAAAAAACGATTTGCTGAGATGGAAATCCGGGTATCAGATTCCTACCAAGATAACTGGAAGTGCCAACCACTAAGAATCCTAATGAACCTAAAAAAAGGATACAGGCCCAGCAAAAATTACTTGCTTTTCGAGACCCTGTTATAAGTTCTATCCATATATGTTCTGATCGCCAGTTCATACTATACTAGATCCCGTTGCATTCGATTGGAATTGAGAAAAAAATTTGACTTTACTTTTCTTCTTGATGCCGAAGTAACTTTCATCAACTAGCACTATTCTGATATGAACCATTAGGAGTAATTGGTTAGATACATTGACTTTCTATTATAAAAATATTCGCCGAGCCTTTTTAACCGGATATGCCCGCATATAACTGCATTTATGCGGATATCATGCATTCGCATGCATAACAGTTCTTTCATTTGTGTTCGGAAAAAGCCACATATCGTACCATATTACACTAAACAATTTTCGGTACCAAATAAATATCTGTATTATGATTCCGTGTTGAAATAAATTGATGAAATTTGGTCCCGTCGGATCTAGACAATCTTATTTTTTTGGACATGAAGAAATAAAGAAGCCATTGCAATCGCCGGAAATACTAGACCCACTAAAGGGACAAAAATAGAGGGTAAGTTAAGATCTGTCATAGAATGGGTACCTCGATTTAATATTTGTACCTATTATAAAGATATCTTATGATAAGTATATCTATTATAAACTATTATAAATAATATATTATAAATAATATTAAGTAGTTAATAAGTGCAAGGAATGAGAACTAAATGAAGTGTACCTATTCATCTTTCTACACGAATATGTATGATATTCCGCTTTAAGAAATTTCATTATTCTCCCATCCTTATATTCTTTCTATCTATCTTTCTAATAAAATAGAAAGTTTTTATTTAAATTAAAGAGTTTATTATAATATAAGTTCGCGACTCTAACTAAACTAATTCAATCCAACAAAAAAGGATTCCTAGTAAAAAATGGGAGTTCTTGGTGGACATAGTAGACATAGAAATCGCTTCTATTCTATATTTATTTTCATTTTATTTCGATATTTTTTTTTGGAATTTTTATTCAAAGGAAAGAAACCATGGAGCTGAAATAACTCACTCAGAACACCTTTTAAAAGATTACGCGGTACGATTGGGTCGAATAAGCCCTTATGGAATAAATACTCAGCCGCTTGTGAACCGTCAGGTACTGTTTTATTCAATGTTTGCTCAATCACTCTTTTACCCGCAAAAGCAATGTAGGCATTGGGTTCCGCAATAATAACATCTCCCAACATACCAAAACTGGCGGTTACTCCACCTGTTGTAGGAGATGTAAGAATTGATACATAGAATAACTTTTTATTTGATTGATAATTATATGAAGCAGAAGATATTTTAGCCATTTGCATCAAGCTCAAACTTCCTTCTTGCATGCGTGCTCCTCCAGAAGCACACACAATAATGACAGGTAGAGATCGATTAGTAGCATACTCGATCAAACGGGTGATTTTCTCTCCTACTACGGATCCCATACTACCCCCCATGAACTGAAAATCCATAACCCCAATTGCTATGGGAATACTATTTAGTTGACCTATGCCTGTTTGAACAGCTTCAGTTAAACCTGTCCTTCTTTGATAAGAATCGATACGATCTCTATAAGGTTCCTCCTC